AGAAAAGTGCCTGAATAAAGGGTTATTCTGATAGAGTGAATTATGCGCATCCTGCCTTTTCTAAATTAAAATAACCAGAATTACCTTAGTTCCTTTAACTCCAAAAATTAACGTGCCAAACACCCTATTTTAAAACGGTAAGCTAATGAAGCTATTGGGTTCATACCCCAACTATGAGCCTACCTCCCTTTTTAATATTTTTTAAACTCTATATAATAGTATTCTCCTTCACGTTAATTTTTGGTACTCTTTTAGCAAGCTCCTCTTCATCATGAGTAACAAGTTGAATCGGGTTAGAAATGAATTTAATAAGATTTATCCCACTCTTATTGAATAAGTTAACTTCCCTATCCTCTGAAGCCTCTATTAAATACTTTTTAACCCAAGCTTTTGCCTCCCTTATTATTATCTTCTCAGGAGTACTGTTTTTCAAAATTAATTCTTTAAACAGCCTAATCCAACCTCTTGATTTTTTAACTCTCTCCCTCGGGATAAAAGCAGGAATAGCCCCCACTCATTTCTGATTTCCCCAGGTCATGGAGTTAATTAATTGAACCCAAAGAGCTATCCTTCTAACATGACAAAAAATCGCCCCAGTTATTCTCCTTTCATTTACCTCTACACATTGACTAACTATCCTAGTTCTCCTATCGGCTTTCACAGGCATAGCTGGTGGATTTAACCAAAATTCCCTCAAAAAGATTTTAACCTACTCCTCAATCGCCCATTTAGCTTGAATAACTAGAGTTATCTCTACCGACGAAAAAATCTGATGAATTTATTTTGTTACCTACACTATTTTAAACCTAGCAATCGTTCTAACCCTTAATCACTCAAACACCACCTCCCTCTCTAAAATTAATTCCCTACCAACCAATTCTCTAACCAAAGCCCTTTACTTTATGAACTTTCTATCCCTTGCTGGATTGCCCCCATTCCTTGGTATTGCCCCCAAAACCATAATCCTAGTTGTCTTGATGTCTGCGTCCCTGACTAAAATTTTAACTGCTACTACCCTCATCCTAACTTCTCTCATAACCCTATTCTACTACCTACGGGTATTCTACTCCTCTATAATTTTATCCCACCGACCCTCAATTACCGTTACCCCTTTCCTTAAACCTAGCATAACCCTGACGAGCCTGTTCGCGATCTCTATGACTGGCAATCTTCTAACAGCTCCCCTAGTTTTATTACTTTAAAATCTTAAGTATATAAAACTAGGGGCCTTCAAAGCCTAAATAAAGAGTAAACCCTCTTAGGTTTTAGAACCAGGGCTCAGTCACCAGGAAATTTACAACCCCCTATCATAATTGAATCCTGTTCTATGACCAAGAGGATAAACCTATAATTAAATTTACAATTTAACACCTAATCGGCCACTCAATCTACTCGATGAATATTTTCTACTAACCATAAAGTCATTGGAACCATATACTTAGTACTGGGCTCTTGGGCCGCTTTAGTCGGGACAGCTTTTAGAGTTCTAATTCGTTTAGAATTAGGAAATCCCGGTAATCTCATTGGCGACGACCAAATCTATAATGTTTTAGTCACAGCCCACGCTTTTGTCATAATCTTCTTTATAGTTATACCAATCATAATTGGTGGCTTTGGAAGTTGACTCGTCCCATTAATAATTAACGCTCCTGATATAGCTTTCCCTCGAATAAACAATATAAGATTTTGACTACTACCACCCTCTCTGACTCTTCTCCTAACCGGAGGACTGGTAGAAAGAGGAGCTGGAACAGGATGAACCGTCTACCCCCCTTTAGCTGCTAATTTAGCCCACTCTGGAGCTTCAGTAGATCTCTCTATTTTCAGCCTTCATCTAGCCGGTGCCTCTTCTATTTTAAGCGCAATCAACTTCATCACTACAATTATTAATATGCGAGCCCCAGGAATAACCTGAGACCACACTCCTTTATTCGTTTGATCCATCTTAATAACCGCAATCCTACTCCTGCTATCTCTCCCAGTTTTAGCGGGAGCACTCACTATACTTCTCACAGACCGCAATTTTAACACCTCCTTCTTCGACCCCGCAGGAGGAGGAGATCCGATTCTTTACCAGCATCTATTTTGGTTCTTCGGACACCCAGAAGCCTACATTCTTATTCTACCAGGATTCGGTATAATCTCCCATATTATTACTCACGAAAGAGGTAAATCTCAAATATTCGGGCAACTAGGCATAATTTATGCTATAATAGCTATCGGACTGCTAGGATTTATTGTTTGGGGGCATCACATATTCACTGTAGGAATAGACGTTGACACCCGAGCCTATTTTACTGCTGCTACTATAATTATCGCTGTACCCACCGGAGTAAAGGTGTTCAGATGAATTGCTACTCTTCAAGGAGGACCTCTTAACGTAACCCCAGCTCTTCTATGAGCTATAGGGTTCATCTTTCTGTTCACACTAGGGGGTCTAACCGGAGTAATTTTAGCTAACTCATCAATTGACATCATTTTACACGATACCTACTATATCGTAGCCCATTTTCACTACGCTCTATCAAGAGCAGCCGTATTCGCTATCATAGCAGGTCTTATTCACTGATTACCGGTATTCTTCGGGGTATCAATAAACTCTGTGTGGCTAAAAATTCAATTCTTTACTATGTTTATTGGAGTTAACATAACATTCTTCCCACAACACTTCCTAGGACTAAATGGCATACCCCGCCGATATTCTGACTACCCAGATGCCTACCTTTCCTGAAACATTGTATCCTCTATTGGGAGCCAAATTTCTGTAGTAGCTATTCTTATATTCTCTTTTATTCTTTGAGAATCTTTCAGAACAAATCGATCCCCTGTATCCCACTCCATCTATTCCCTATCCATTGAATGAAACCACAATTTACCCCCTTCTGACCACACCTACAGCCAAATAAGCCCTATTTTCCTTAAGTAATGTTGTGTTAATGTGGCAGACACAAGTGCATTAGGTTTAAGCCCTAAAAATAATCAAAATTCTTTAATAATTCCATCCTGAGGAGCCTTAAGTTTCCAAGACGCATCAAGTCCCCTAATAGAACAGTTAATTTTTTTCCACGACCACACTATAACTATTTTAGTTTTAATTATTTCCATTGTTGGCTTCAATATAAACTCAATACTATCCAATAACAACTTAGACAAAAACATTCTAGAGTCCCAACCCCTAGAATTATTTTGAACCGTTATCCCAGCCTTCATTCTTCTATTTATCGGGTTCCCCTCTATCAAACTACTCTACCTTATAGACGAAGTATTCCATCCTATAATCACTATCAAAACCATGGGCCATCAGTGGTATTGATCCTACGAATACTCAGACTTCTCCGGCGTCGAATTTGACGCCTATATAACTCCCTCAAATACCTTAAACCCAAACTTTCCCCGCCTTCTTGACACTGACAATCACGCTATCGTTCCTCTTAAAACTCAAATCCGTAATCTTATCACAGCCGCAGATGTCTTACACTCATGAACCATCCCCTCCATAGGGGTAAAAGTAGACGCTGTACCTGGGCGGTTAAACCAAATCAACTTTTTTGCTACCCGCCCAGGACTAATACACGGTCAATGCTCTGAAATCTGTGGCGCCAATCACAGATTTATGCCAATCACCATGGAAAGAGTAACCCCTAAGTCTTTTCTCAAATGAATCAAAAACTATAACTAAATCATCAAATGGCTGAAGTAAGCATTGGTCTCTTAAACCAAATTAAGATATAGTAACAAATATTTTTGATGAAGAACTTAGTTAAAGATAAAATATAGGCCTGTCAGACCTAAGATGCGCAAAGCATTTCTTTATTCCTCAAATAGCCCCTATAAGATGACTGCTACTACTTCTCTCCTCCGCAGGCTTTTTCGCCTTAGTAGCCATAAAGCTTTATTACATAAGCCCTATCGCCCATGACCCCCAAGCTCAAGACCTAGCTCCCAATTATGCTTGCAATTCTTTAAACTGAAAATGATAAACAACCTATTCTCAGTATTTGACCCGTCCTCCTCAGTATTTTTTGTACCTAACTGAATTAGAGGGATCAGATTTTTTATCTTGATCCCGTCAACCTATTGGTTTATGCCCAGAACAATTAACACCATTTTACTAAACTTAAAAATAACCCTTCATCGGGAGATGAAAACTTTACTAGGACCACAATCCTACGGAGGCAGAACCCTCTTCCTTCTAGCTGCTTTCTTTTTCATTGGATTAAGCAATTTCATAGGCTTGTTCCCCTATATTTTTACTAGCACAAGCCACATGTCCACCTCATTATCTTTAGCCCTTCCGCTCTGGCTCGCCTTCATAATATTTGGGTGACTCAACTACACCAAGTATATATTAGCCCACCTAGTACCTCAAGGTACTCCACCAGCACTAATATCTTTTATGGTACTCATCGAGACAGTCAGTAACCTCATCCGCCCTGGGACCCTAGCAATCCGGCTATCCGCTAATATAATCGCTGGCCACCTTCTTCTGACTCTGTTAGGAAATCAAACTGCTACAGTCGGACCATTACTTCTCACTAGACTCCTAGTTGTACAAATCCTTCTCCTAACCCTAGAATCCGCTGTAGCTATCATTCAATCCTATGTCTTTATAGTTCTTTCTACCCTGTATTCAAGCGAGTCCACATCTCACTAACCCAGTAAATTACTTTGATGATAATCAAAAAAAATCATATCTTTCATATAGTTGACCAAAGCCCTTGACCAATCACCGCAGCCCTAGGGGCCCTAATTATAACCTCCGGTATAGTGAAATGATTTTACACTAAAGACTTAACCATCCTTCTCACTGGTCAAAGAATTTTACTAATTACATCCTTTCAGTGATGACGCGACATTTCACGTGAAGCTACTTTTCAAGGATTACACACCCTCACTGTAGCCAAAGGGCTTCGGTGGGGCATAATCTTATTTATCACATCAGAAGTCTTATTTTTCTTTTCCTTCTTTTGGGCTTTCTTCCACAGAAGCTTATCCCCTACCCTAGAAACAGGAATTTGATGACCCCCCACGGGAATTTACCCATTTAATCCCTTTGAGATCCCCCTTCTTAACACCCTGATTCTCCTGTCCTCAGGGGTAACCGTTACCTGGGCCCATCACGCAATTATTCAAGATAACCACTCAGAAGCAATTCAAGGCTTAGCTGCTACTATTATCCTGGGAGTTTATTTTACAGCCCTACAAGCCTACGAATATATCGAAGCCTCATTTTCTATCTCGGACTCTGTGTACGGCTCCACATTTTTTGTAGCCACAGGATTTCACGGTCTGCATGTTCTTATCGGATCAATTTTCTTAGCAACCTGTCTAATCCGGCTATACCTTAACCATTTCTCATCCTCTCACCACTTCGGGTTTGAAGCAGCAGCTTGATACTGGCACTTCGTAGATGTAGTTTGATTATTTTTATTCATCAACATTTACTGATGAGGCCAATAAATAAACTTATAGTATACCAGTACGGATGGCTTCCAACTATCAAGGCCTCACGGGAAAGTTTAATCATCCCTCTAGTTTTTATTCCTTTTATTGTCCCCGCCCTCCTTCTGGGGATTAACTTTATTCTAGCTAAAAAAGATTCCCCTGAACGCGAAAAACCCTCCCCGTTTGAATGCGGGTTCGACCCTATCTGCTCAGCCCGATTACCATTCTCCTTACACTTCTTCCTAATCACAGTAATCTTTCTAATCTTTGACGTTGAGATCACCCTGATTCTACCAATTTCCCAGGCCCTATCATCCTTAAACCTTGTCCCCATCACTGCTATCCTGATCCTATTCATAGCAATTCTTCTAGCCGGACTATACGCCGAATGACGCCAAGGAGCCCTAGACTGATACTTTTAAACTCTGGGAAAGTAGTTAAACATAACATTTGGGTTGCATTCAAAAAGTACTTCTAGTCTTTCTCGACCCTAATAAGAAGCGAATCGCACTCAGTTTCGACCTGAACCTTGGGTCACCCCCTTATTTTAGAAGAAACCAATTTGGTATGCCATTGTTAATGGTAGAAAGGAAAAAATCCCTTCTGATGAAAGTTTCTGGTTAGAGCTGCTAACTCATAACCCAAGCATTTGCCGTGTTTACCTTTCTCGGTCCTATAGGATAACCTAAACCATTACATTTTCGTTGTAAAAATAAAGAAATTTTAAGGCCACACTAAAGAGAAACTCTACATTTGCATCTTCAATGCAACGCTCTAAATTTAAGCTACTTTAATACCAAAGCAAAACCGTTACCGTTAGGAACATAACCAAAAACATATAAATAAATTTTTTAGCTGTAACATAAGAAAAAAAATCTACCGCCACCGAAAAAGAAGATATTTTAAAATAAATTCCCTGAGGTCCTAATCTCTCTAACCAACCCTGGTCGAAATACTTTAAAAACTTTGCCCCAAGGGACAAAACTAACCCCCAAGAATTAGAAGATATAAGTCTAAGTCACCACATCGACCCTATGTAATGCACAACCCTTACCACAATAAATATATTTAACCCACCTAGTCAATTTAATACACCTAAACTCAAAACCCCAACCCCTACGGCTAGTGATATAAATGCTAAAATTAACACCTTCATTGCCTCGGGTAAAACATAAACCAACGGAGGAATAAACCACCAACCTAGCAGAGACCCTCTAACCACAGCTAAACTAAATAACAAACCTATAGGAAACGCCATAACCCATGATTCCATCCCAGTCTTCACGGAAGCTCCCGCTAAAGGCTTCTCTACCACAAATATAAACAAACGAATTGAATAAGTAATCGTAAAAAATGTAGCTAAAACCACTAATACCACCATTAAACCATTAACAGCACCACCGAAAACAGCCTCAAGAATTAAATCCCTAGAATAAAACCCGGATAAAAAAGGAAACCCACAAAGAGCTAAAGATCTCCCCAAGAAAAAAAATGAAGTTAGGGGAGCACTTAAACTTATCCCCCCTAATATACGAATATCCTGAATGTCTAAAGACCCATGAATACAGACCCCTGCACACAAAAATAACAAAGATTTAAACAAAGCATGAGTCAACAAATGAAAATAAGCTAATTCAACTAAACCTAGTGACAAAGCTATTATTATAACCCCTAGCTGACTAAGGGTAGAAAGAGCAATAATCCTCTTTAGATCTATTTCAAAGTTAGCCCCCAACCCGGATATAAATATTGTTAACACAGACAAAAAAAACAAAACATAATTTACCCCCAATAACTCTCTAAACCGCACAAGAAGATAAACCCCAGCTGTCACTAAAGTAGAAGAGTGCACCAAAGCAGATACCGGGGTAGGAGCTGCCATAGCAGCAGGGAGCCACGCAGAAAATGGAATTTGAGCTCTTTTAGTCAACGCAGCCAAAATAACTAAACCTATAACCCACCCCACTTCATTCTTAAACATTATCTGAAAAAACAAGAAATTTCAGCCCCCATAATTGAATAACCAAGCAATCGACAATAAAATAGCAATATCTCCAATTCGGTTTGATAAAATAGTTAATATGCCAGCATTAGCCGACCTGGCGTTTTGGTAGTAAATTACTAAACAGTAAGATACCAACCCCAGACCATCCCACCCCAATAAAATACTAATTATATTAGGGCTTAAAATTATAAACAACATAGACAAAACAAATAGACCTACTAAAATAATAAACCTATAAAACCCAATATCCCCGCCTATATATTCTCTAGAATAAACTATTACCCCCCCAGAAATAATCAACACCACCCCAGTAAATCTCAATCTAATCCAATCCAATAAAATAGTAAAAACAAAAGAAAATCTGTAAGCCCCAAACATATCCCATTCAACAAAGATCGCTCTACCTAGTAAACCCATGACCCCCGATAGGAAAACCATTCTCCCCCCTAAGAACAGTATAAGACACCCTAAATAACTACTTACCAACACAAATGCTATTGCCTAAAAGAAATTCTGTCTTTAACCCCACAAATTAATATTTTACTAAACTATTTAAGCCCCAATCCTACCCTTAGCCCAACCAAAGTATAAAAACCTCAAACTTTAAGACCAAAATATTCAAAGGAATTAAATGTATAACTAAACCCCTCACTTCTCTGATACTCAATCCTCAATACCCCCGAACCATGCCCGAGACCTTCCCATGCTGACTATAAGAAAACAAAAAAATTCTAAAAACAGCCCCTATAAAAGAACCAACAGGAAAAAGAATTATCATCGCCGTATCATACCCTATAATTCTACCTATTAAATAAATCTCTGAAAGAAGATTAATTGTTGGGGGGGAAGCGATATTAGAAACACATAACAAAAAAAACACTAATCTAAGAGAAGGAAGAATAAGAACTATCCCCCTATTTAAAAAAAAACTACGACTTCCTGTCCGCTCATAATACGAATTTAATGCACAAAATAACCCTGACGACGACAAACCATGGCCTAACATCATTATAAGAGCTCCGCTATACCCTCAGACATTCCCAACGTACAACCCTATAATAACTATTCCCATATGTGCAACTGATGAATAAGCCACCAAAGCCTTTATATCATTCAAACGACAACACATCAACCCAACAAACAATAAAGAAACCAAACCCAATCTCACAGCCCAACCTCTAATCCTCACAACAAGACCAGGAACCCTATCTAATACCCGACACAGACCATATCCTCCTAACTTAAGCAAGACCCCGGCTAATACCATCGACCCAGCAACTGGAGCCTCTACATGAGCCCTAGGCAGCCATAAATGAACAAAAAATATTGGTATCTTAACCAAAAATGCTCTAGTCAACGAAAAAAACATCACCCAACCCCAAACCCCTATAACTGCAACTTCTCTTCTCAAAAAATTTATTAAAGTACCCGAACTAGTATAAAACAACAATAAAACCAAAAGCAAAGGAAGAGAAGAAGTTAAAGTGTAGAACATAAAATAAACCCCAGCCTGTAACCGTTCAGGTTGATACCCCCAACCCACAATAATCAAAAGAGTCGGAATAAGAGAACTCTCAAAAAAGAAATAAAACCCTAAAAAATTAAGTCTTCTAAATCTTATCAGCAAAAAAAACAATAATCTATTGACCGCTAAAACAAAATATCCTTCATAAGCCTTATTTTTCACAATAGTAAATCTTGCCAACAACATCAATAACACTAACCAGACTCTTAACACCACCAAACTAAACCCCAAAGTATCCCAACCAATCTCGTACCCCCCAATGGTGTAGCCCAAATAATTAGGGCTAATAACCGACACAGCAAATAAAAGAATAGTATAAAATAATAAATTTACCCAAACCCTAACCTGCTTGTTAGAGGATAGGACAACCCATCTACTCGCCAAAAAAATCAACTTTATCATTATTAAAATAAATGAAAACTTCTAAAATAATCCCCCCCATGAGTACGAGCCATTCTCACTAAAATTGACAAACCCAAAGCTCCCTCACAAGCTGTAAAAGTTAAATAAACCAATCTAAACAGAAACCCAAAATTCAAGAAAGATCCGTAAAATAAAAACAACACCCCCAAGACCATAAACTCTAAACTCAATAATCTAATAAGAAGATGCTTACGTCAAACTCCAAACAAAAATAACCCTCTAACTACAATAACTAACCCGCTAAAAACCAATAAATTAATAGACGCTATAGTTTAAACTTTTAAAACATTGATCTTGTAAATCAAAATTTGGCCCTCATTGTGTCAAAAGAAGAGGTAAATCCATCTTTAGCTCCCAAAGCCAATATTTTAAAACTACCTTTTGGGTCATAAAATTATTTTTACTAGTTTCAATCTCTTTAAGAACTTTAGCTGTTACTATTAGTCACCCGATTGCCTTAGTATTCATTATTCTTGCCCAAACCTCAACCGTATGCTTAGCCAGATTTTTAATTCATCAAACCTCATGGTTCTCTTTTGTTATCTTCCTAATCTTCTTTGGGGGAATTATAGTCCTATTCGTGTATATCTCTAGACTTGCATCAAATGAAAATTTTGCAGTTTCCTTCAAAAGAACCCTTTACACAACTACTACCCTAGCAGGAATAACTTTAGTAGTTATTAATATGAACACCCCAATCTCCCAATCTAACGAACTCAATTTCCTTAATTTTACCCTAAAAATGTACTCTACCCAAATAACTCCAATCACAGCCCTCACAATACTATACCTACTTCTTAGACTTTTTGTTGTTGTTGAAATCATTAAACAGTACCAAGCCCCACTCCGAGCTTCTTCTTAACGTTTTAATGACACCTATTCGCAAAGAACACCCCCTTATTAAAATTGTAAATAACGCTCTAGTCGACCTACCAGCCCCAAGAAATATCTCCCTTTGATGAAATTTCGGGTCACTACTTGGTCTATGCCTAACTACTCAACTGCTAACTGGAATTCTCCTAGCAATACACTTCTGCCCAGACGTTAGACTAGCATTTAACAGAGTAGTACACATTTCCCAAGACGTATTCTATGGATGAATAATACGAACTATCCACGCCAACGGGGCTTCCTTTTTTTTTATTTGTTTATATTTACATATCAGCCGAGGGATATACTACTACTCCTTCAAACTTCAAGAAACTTGAAACATCGGGGTAATCATCCTATTTGCAGTTATAGCCACAGCCTTTATAGGATACGTCCTCCCTTGGGGACAGATATCCTTCTGAGGAGCAACAGTTATTACCAACCTTCTTTCAGCTGTCCCATACGTAGGAACTGCTATAGTTCAATGACTATGAGGAGGCTTCGCAATTGACAACGCAACCCTAACGCGATTTTTCGCCCTACACTTCTTGCTACCCTTCATTATTTCTGCCCTATCCATAGTTCACCTTCTTTTTCTCCACCAAACAGGTTCCAATAATCCTCTGGGGGTAAACTCTAATCTAGATAAAATTCCGTTCCATCCATTCTTTTCTCTAAAAGACTTTGCTGGTATACTCATCCTGATACTAACTCTTATCTTTCTTACAATAACAGACCCGTTTCTTCTAGGAGACACTGAAAACTTCATTCCAGCCAACCCATTAGTCACGCCAGTTCATATTCAACCAGAATGATACTTTTTATTTGCCTATGCAATTCTGCGGTCTATCCCCAACAAATTAGGAGGAGTAATCGCCTTAGTTCTGTCAATCGCAATTTTATTCATCCTCCCATTTACTAACAACCCCAAAATACAGGGAACACAATTTTATCCGTTAAGCCAACTAATTCTATGAACTCTCCTCAACTGTTTAATTCTATTAACTTGAATCGGAGCCCGCCCTGTCGAAGCACCATTCATTTTAACTGGACAATCTCTAACAATCCTCTACTTTTCTCTCTTTCTAATTAACCCAATCCTTCTAAATGGATGGGACAAAATAATCTTTAAATAGTTATTTGGCTGAATGCTAAGCAAGTATCTTGAAAATACTCCAAATAAGTTTAATTCTTGTAATAACTTAATTACCCCCAACTTAATTAAACTAACAATTAAGCAAGATTTTTTTGTTGCTTTCAGAATTTGGGTTTCTTCCCAGTCAAAAAATTTATAACACTTACATTATCCCCTTGCCACCCTCTAACGCCCATCCACCCTCCTCTATTAGCCTATAAAACCAATCCTACCAACCCAAACCCCGCATAGATCAACAAAAAATTAAGAGAAACCGGCAAAATACCCTTTCACACCAACTCTATTAATTTATCGTAACGAAACCGAGGTAATGTCCCTCGTACTCATAAAAAAACAAAACAAAAAAATAAACCCTTTAAATTAACCAGAAAGATTCAATCTATCCCTCCCAGAAAGATGTACCCTACTAGAAAACTTATAAAAATGATTATACCGTACTCTGCCAAAAACAACAACGCAAACCCACCTCTTCCGTACTCAATATTAAACCCTGAGACAAGTTCTGACTCCCCCTCAGAAAAATCAAACGGTGTACGATTAGTCTCTGCCAACATAGTGACTAACCAACAATAAAAAATAGGTAAAAACGCAAACACAAACCATAAAACCTCCTGGTTTAGTCTAAGGTCAAACAATCTAAATCTACGTATCAATAAAATAACAGATAAAACCAAAAGAATCAAGCTAACTTCATAAGAAATAGTCTGCGCTACTCCTCGCACTGCCCCTAAAAGGGCATAATTCGAATTAGAAGCCCACCCTCTTCCTATTAAAACATACACCCCCAGACTCAAGCAACAAAACAAAAACAAAAGAGGAAAATTAAATCTTACAACCCCTGACCCTAAATAAACAATCACCCAAACTATAATTATAGCCAATATGGCTAACACCGGAGAAAAATAATACACTCTTATATTAGAAAACGCAGGGAATCCTTGCTCCCTAATAAAAAGTTTAATAGCATCACCAAAAGACTGAATAACCCCAACAAATCCCACTTTGTTGGGGCCTTTTCGGACCTGGATATAACTCAAAACCCTGCGTTCTAATAAAATCATAAATGCTACACTCAATAAAATCATTACTAAAAAAACTAAAATCCCAATTAAATAAATTAAATAAACAAAAAACACTTCTTACCCCACCTCCCCTAAGATATTAACTGAAATAACTCATTTTTGAATTCTAAATTCAAGGCACTTATCTGCCAAATTAATTCTTTACTTATAAATTTCCGAACCAACAATTACTGCTAAATGCCAATCCTTTCGTACTAAACACCAAACTCCCTCCTAAAGATAGAAACCAACCTGGCTCACGCCGGTTTGAACTCAAATCATGTATGGATTTAAAGGTCGAACAGACCATCCTATAATAAAAACTACCCTAAAAAGAAACCATAATTCAACATCGAGGTCGCAAACTATTTTATCGATAAGGGCTCTCAAAAATAATAACGCTGTTATCCCTAAGGTAACTTTTTTTAAACCCCAAATTTCAGGTCAAAATTACATTTTAACTACATCAAGAGATTTCTCTTACTCTCACATTTCCCCAATGAAACTAAATAAATCTAGTTAAGATCTATAGGGTCTTATCGTCCCTTAGGCCTATAAAAGCATTTTCACTTTTATTTCAAATTCAAAAATCTCAGTAATAAAAAACTTATTTGTTCAGCCATTCATACCATTCCCTAATTAAGAGACTAATGATTATGCTACCTTTGCACGGTCAAAATACCGCGGCTCTTCAGTCTAACCAGTGAGCAGACCATACTTTGTAACTTAACACAAAAAAATGTTTTTGGTAAACAGTCAAATAAATAAATGCCGAATTCATACCCCCTTTTCTTCAACTTTAATTAATTTAACCAATAAATCTACTTATACAAAAATTATTACCCAATTTAAACAATTTTAATCGTATTCTTTTTTATTCGTCAAACTATTCTTAATGAAATAAAACCAAATCAGTAATTTAACTAACTCCTCAGATAGCTACTTCTAAGCCCACTTAAACTAAACCCCCATATTTTAATTATAACCCTCAACAACAAATAAGATCATCCCCACTCGTATTTTTATAGCTAATAAGCCCTTAACCCCATGTTTAACCCCCAAACCTATAATAAACTAAATTTACTTTAAAAAAACCAGATATCTAAAAAATCGTCTATAATATCTATTCCTCTCTGGTCTCAACAGTTATTCTACACTTTCTGCTAACCAAAGAAAATCCTTTCTTTTCGGGAAACTACAATAATAAAAAATTATTCTGTCCCTAATACAAAAGGTACACTCTTAGCCACATTTATTGCCTACAAACCAACTTTCGTCTAATACCCCTCTATGTCTTCTTTTTATGTACTAACGCACTTATAATTTTTATTAACTCTAACTCTCCCATTAAGGCATCCGTAAATCCTGGAAACCTCTCACCGTAAATGAGTTGCTTATATATAGCTCTACCTCACTTTCCAGGAACCCCTTCCAGCAAACCTACTTTGTTACGACTTATCTCGTTTCAAAACGAGAGCGACGGGCAATATGTACGTGCTTAAATTAATTATTCAATAAATAAATTTTATTATTAATTTTACTAACAAATCCTCTTTTAGGCATTATTACAATCACGAACCATCCAATACAAAATGAATTGTAACCCATTTCCCCTTATCTATTTACTACACCTTGACTTATCGTCGTTTTTCTTTAACTCTCAAATTAAATTCTTCAATTAACTTTTATGACAGCGATATATAAACCTGTAAATAAGTAAAATAACCGCGGAGTATCACTAATGGAACAGGTTCCTCTGTTCATAAAAACACCGCCAAATCCTTTAAGTTTCTAACTATAATTTCTACTACTTCAAAATTTTGTTTAATCCCCATATAACAGGGTATCTAATCCTGGTTTAATGCTAAAGTCTAAAAGTTAACTAATAATTTTTACATTAAAAAACTATATTTTACCCAAAATTCTCTAATCTTTAATTCCCAATGCACACTATTATCGAATCCCAATATCCCGCCTTCTGTGTCTAACCGCAGATGCTGGCACACATTTGTCTAAAACAGTACAATAAATCCCCATCCCTTCAATAGTAAAATACCAAATACTGCAACCTTCAAATTAACTCACCCGCATGTAAAAATAACCCAACGACATTGCCCAAGCTAGAATCAAACTTTTCTGGTCGCGCGCGCGCGCCCCAAAAAACTATTATTTAATTCTTTTTCTCTTATCACAAAAAAATTAAATAATATAATAATATATTTATTAATTATATAAACTTCATTTTTATAATTTCAAAGATGGATAGTTAATTATAATATGTTCATTTTAATACATATTGCTTGATTTTAAAATGTATTAAGCATTTTTTCTCTCTCTTTTTTTCCAACATTTCAAAAATGTATATTGTAAGTTTAAATATTTATATCATATAGATGTATATCTATTTTCTGTAAAATATTTTTAATATAATAGATATATTTATATTTATACATATATTATATACAGAGTTTTCCCTAAAACTTTAGGACGCATAACCTCTTCCTGAAAATACT